TTACTTCGTTCTTGATAGTTATTTACTTAATCGGTGAATAGAAGTATACTCTGGATCGGAATCGTGGGAAGTACTCCTTTATCATTTCTACCAATTTAAAGCCCCAATTTTAATTCTTTTTATACACAGAAAAATACACTTACAAAATCTCTATTACGAATCCTTAGTGTACATTAGTGTTCCTAGCTATCCACTCATTTTTATGAATCTACTTTTGGTAATACATACGTAGTAAAAACCTCATAAAGTTGATCCTTTGAACCCGCTTCAAGTCATGATGACTAGTCAATCAATCTTGGGGTAAAGAGTCTCTAATACTTATGTTTACTTTTCTTAACTCTTGTACATAGAAAATGAGATTCAATCTTTTACTGCAAATTTAGAAGCCGTTTCTTTCACTCATATAACTATCTAGTTTCCTTGATCAACCCCCGAATAATGAATAAAAAAAAATAGATATTCAACTCATGGCACTTCCTTCCTAGAAAGAGAAGGAGTCGGGGGAATTTTATGTCTTAACGAATCACACGTAGAGATATTGATAACACACATAGAGTTAATGGTATTTCATAACTAATTGATTGAGCAGCAGCTCGTAGACCACCTAAAAAAGAATATTTATTATTTGAGCCATATCCTGACATAAGAAGGCCGACAGGAGCAATACTTGAAATAGCAATCCATAAAAAAACACCGATACTGAGATCGGCTAGAACAAGGTGATACCCAAAAGGAATTACTAAATAACTTAATAAAATTGATATGACTGCTATAGATGGTCCAATACTGAATAAACGAGTATCTCCTCTAGATGGAAGAAGATTCTCTTTTAAAAGTAATTTGGTACCATCTGCTAGAGCTTGAAGAATTCCCAAAGGTCCTGCGTATTCAGGACCAATACGTTGTTGTATACCTGCAGATATTTCTCTTTCTAACCAAACAATTACTAATACACCTATTGTGATTCCTAATACAGGAGTAAAAATAGGGATAAGCATCCATATGATTCCATAGACCTCTTTTAAGGATTCCAATCTAGAAAAAGAATTGATAGCTTGTACTTCTGTTGTATCAATTATCATTTTAACGATCAACTTCTCCCATAATGATATCTATACTACCTAGTATCGTCATAATATCAGCCAATTTCATTCTTTTAACTAACTGAGGAAGAATTTGCAAATTAATAAACCCCGGTGGGCGAATTTTATATCGCCAAGGAAAAACACCCTTATCTCCTATCAGAAAAATTCCCAATTCTCCCTTTGGTGCTTCCACTCTTGCATAAAGTTCTTGCTTCGACAATTCAAAAGTCGGAGAAGGTTTTTTACTAATGAATCGATAATCAAACTCATTCCATACAGTATCTTTTACTCTATCAAAGCGGCGGATTTCTAAATTTTCATAGGGCCCTCCAGGAATTCCTTCTAGGGCCTGTTGAATTATTTTTATGGATTCTGTCATTTCACTGATTCGTACTAAATAACGAGCTAAAGAATCCCCCTCTTTTTGCCATTGGACTTCCCAATCAAATTCGTCGTAACACTCATAATGATCAACTTTACGAAGATCCCATTGTATTCCGGAAGCTCGTAGCATTGGTCCCGACAAACCCCAATTTATTGCTTCCTCTCCACCAATAATGCCTACTCCTTCAACTCGTTCTAAAAAAATGGGATTCCTTGTAATAAGCTTTTGATATTCAGCAATTCCTGTTAAAAAATAATCGCAAAAATCCAAACATTTATCTATCCAGCCATAAGGTAAATCAGCAGCGACTCCGCCAATACGAAAAAAATTGTGCATCATTCGCATACCGGTGGCAGCTTCGAATAGGTCATATATCAATTCTCTTTCTCGAAAAATATAGAAGAAAGGAGTCTGTGCCCCAATATCTGCCATAAAAGGGCCAAGCCATAACAAATGCGAAGCTATACGACTTAACTCCAGCATAATGACTCTGATATAACTGGCCCTTTTAGGGACTTGAATATTGCCTAATTGCTCTGGCGCATTTACAGTTATTGCTTCTGTGAACATAGTAGCTAAATAATCCCAACGTGTTACATAAGGCAAATATTGTATAATTGTTCGATTTTCCGCAATTTTTTCCATACCTCTGTGTAAATAACCCAATATTGGTTCACAGTCAATAACATCTTCACCATCTAAAGTAACAATGAGTCGAAGAACACCATGCATTGATGGGTGGTGAGGTCCCATATTGACTATCATGAGGTCTTTTCTTGTAGCTGGTACAGTCATAGGTTTTTCCTGATTCATTCTTCCATGAATTGCTGAAAGCGAAAAGAAGTTCACCAAACTTTAAGCCAATAATTCAAACTAACTCTTCAAATTAACGAGTTTTTCTCTCTCGAATATCCAACTGCCCTATTAATTCTTTATAACGTGCTCTATTTTTTTTTGACAAATAAGCCAGCAGCCGTTGACGTTTTCCGAGAATTTTCCGCAGACCTCTTTGAGATAAATAGTCTTTTTTGTGCAATTCCAAATGTGAAGTAAGCCTCCGTATCTTGTTGGTGAAACTTACTACTTGAAATTCAACAGATCCTCTGTTTTCTTTGTTTTCTTCTTGTTCTTGCAAAATAATTGAAATAAATGAATTTTTTACCATAAAAGAATTTCACACTCCCCTTTTTACAGATATTTATTTTATTGATCAGTAATAATAATGTCACAAATTTTAATGTAGTATATACAATAATCATAATTTCTTTATACATTCCTAGTTTTATCAATTATTAATCAATCCGATTTTTGAGTTCATTTGTATAGTGATACAAAAAGACGATACCAAATAGTTTAGTCCGAAGATTCGATTGATAAATTTATTCTGTTGATTAATTTATAGCTTTAATTTAATTGATACCCCATTTTTCTTAATATTCACGTATCCTAGACTGGGATGTAAGACAGCGCATATGCGCATCGGGTTGCTTGCATATAACATGGTCGCGGACAGAAGAAAAAATGAAAAATTGATTGAACAATAGAATATATAGAAAACTCAAAATTTTTAATCAGGGATACATATATATCCTTAACATACTCAAGCGACTCCCATTATTGGTATCAAACCAATAGCGATTCATACAAGCTAAATCTTCTAATCGATAATTAGGCCAAAAAAAGAACTTTAATTTATTTAATTTTAATTCATTTTTTTTTCTGTCAAAATTTTTACTTTCCTCCAAAAATTGACTCCAGTTTTTTATCTTGTTTTCCTTGCAAAATAAATTATTTCTATGCACACCATTCTGATTCTTTAAATTCAAATTGAAAGAAATTAGAATTCTCAATTCTCTACGACGTCTAGACGATAAAATTTTTTCAGGAACAAGCAAATCTAAATTATTTTTGTCTCCATTTAGAGTTTTTATTTTATGTCTTGAAATCGATTCATCAAAAGTATTCTTAGCAACATTTTTGGGGTTTCGGTATCTTTGATTACTTTTGTGCTTACTTTTATGAACCAAGGAAATACCTATGATTTGATACATAAAAAACTGTCCGTCTTTTTTTACAGATAGACGGGCAGGTTCCATAATTAATATCCCCTTTTTCGTTAATTGTGTAAGATTTAAACGCCTCCTCATTATATCCAGATTCATTTCTTTCCTTTGAATATAGGATATAGTAATTTTTCTTACATTTATGAGGCTAACCAGCAGACCATATATCTGGATATTATTCAGCATTTTTTGATTCAATTGATTCAAACGTCCAGTCCATCTTAATTGCAAAGGAAAATCTCCTTTAAGGAATATTTTTAGTTTTTCAATGGATTCTAAAAAATATTCTTCAATATTGTTTTGATTCTTTAATTCAAAATATTGTTTTGAATTTGATGGGCTAAAATTAAAAAAAAACTCACCCTCCTCTTGTTTTCCCTTGATATTTTTATTTTCAATAAAATTTGGATTTATATTCAAATTAAAAAGAAGTAAGTTGCTTGGGATAAACCAAGGTTTCTCTTTATATTTATGATAAAGTATCACAAACTCTGGAAAGAAAAAAACTTTCGGATTCGATATGAGGCGATTTAAGATTAAGAATTTTTCATTCATTCCCATCCAATCAAAAGACATTCCCATCCAATCAAAAAAGACCTTTTTGTAATTGATTTCAGAATTTGAGTCAATTGGAAGATAAAAAAGACCATTACCTTTATTATTAAGTTTATCCCTGATTTGGTCTTTTTTAGGTTCAACCTCAATATTTGTACTAAATTTCCAACCCAAATATTTTCTATCTGTATTTTTTTCCCTATCTATAATATCACTTTTTCCTAGATAATTCTTGATAGGAATATTCTTGAGTATGCTAAAAATTTTTTCGTTATTTATGTTGGAATTTTCTTGATTCTTATTTGTTTCTAATGATGATCTATAAATAGAGGCCTTCTTCTTAGTTTCAGAATGAATATATTTATATGATAAAAGATCATATCTATAGTTTTTTTGAAAATTATCCTCTTTATTTGGTAATAAATATACTTTCAAATTTTGTTTTTTTTTTGAATCAAATAATTGGTCTTTTTCATAGGAATACCGTTTATTTAAATCCTTTTTTTGAGACGTATGGCATTGATTTAGTCCATTTCTCCATTTTTGTGGGACTAATCTAGACCATGTAATCTGCGATAAATCGTATTGATAATGACCTCTTAACCAGTTTTTCCATGGATTCATTGCATTATTTGGAAGTTTCTTATGTCTTACTTCGGAATCAAATATTCCTTGTCTTCCAAAAAGATCTTTTATTTCATTCTTAAGAAAAAAAGAAGGTCCATTATATTGAAGAAGAGATCTTAACTTATTGAAGTTAATAACTTGGGTTTGTGATAATTTAAAAAATACATATTTTTGTGACAAGTAAGAGAAATTAAAAAAAATATGTGACTTCCGCTTACTATTTTTAAGATTATCAAAAGCCTTTTTTATAGTTATAGGCGAAATGAAGTCAATTTTATTTTGTTT